GTTTTTGTAGTTTATATTTTAAAACACAACACTGAAAATGCTGAAATGAAATTTACCAATTTCCATAAACATATAACTTTGGCCCTGACTTCAATATCAAATTTTTATTTTTTTTTATTAAATTTTTTTTATATATATATAAAAAAATAAAATTTAAACTAAACAAACAACGTTTTTGTAGCAATATAAAGCACAGTATTATTCTAAAATGAAATTAAAACTTCCATCAACCCAAAAGCTTGGTCCTAACTTTAATGTCAATTTTAATCAATTTTACACATGCAAGCATCCACACACCAGTGAAATATTATTCTTATTCAATAAGACAATGATATCAGGCACAACACCACTTAGCCTACAACATCTAGCTAATGCCACACCCACAAGGGCCAGCAGCAGTGATTAACCTTAATAAATAAACATAAGTTTAACTTAGATATGATTAATAGAGTCGGTCCATCTTGTGCCAGCCACCGCGGTTATACAAGAAACTCAAATTGACATTTTTCGGCGTAAAAGTGATAAAAAGACAATCACCATTATAAGATTAAATATTTATTTAGCTGTCATACGCTACCATATAATATAAATTCACCTCAATCTTAACTTTAAATTATACTTGAATTCACCACCGCTAAAACACAAACTGGGATTAGATACCCCACTATGTTTAGCCACAAATCAGTTTACATAACCTTATACCAGAGTACTACAAGCAACAGCTTAAAACTCAAAGGACTTGGCGGTATCCCAAACCCCACCAGAGGAGCCTGTTCTATAATCGACAACCCACGTTATACCCCACCACTCTTCGCCTACTCAACCTATATACCGCCGTCGTCAATTCACCTTATGAAAGACCACCAGATAATTAAACTGAACACACCAAATACGTCAGGTCAAGGTGTAGTTTATAGAGTGGACAGAAATGGGCTACATTTCTTTACAAAAATAATACGACAAATATTATGAAAATTATATTATAAGGCGGATTTGATAGTAAGATTAGCTCATCATACTAACCTTAAAACGGCTCTGGGATGCGCACACACCGCCCGTCACCCTCATCTAAACATTAATTAATATTAATAATACCAACTAGTCTATACCACAGAAGAGGGAAGTCGTAACATGGTAAGCGCACTGGAAAGTGCTCTTAGATCACCAAAATGAAGTCAATAAAACATTTCACATACTGAAAAAAAACTCACTCAAATAAGTCACTTTACATTATCATGCTAGTTTAAAATCACATATCACAATACTTAATAAACTAAAACATTTTCACCAATCCAAGTATAGGCGATAGAAAAGATATACACATACTACAGAAAAAGTACCGCAGGGGAAAGCTGAAAAAGAAATTAAACAAACCATTAAAATAAAATAAAGCAAGAATTAACTTCTGTACCTTTTGCATCATGGTCTAACAAGTCTACATAAAGCAAAACGAACTTAAGTTTTACATCCCGAAACTAGACGAGCTATTTAAAAGCAATTTATATAAGAATTAATCCGTCTCTGTGGCAAAAGAGTGGAAAGACTTTTAAATAGAAGCAAAATACCTAACGAGCCTAGTGATAGCTGGTTGCTCATTAAACGAGTTTTAGCTCAAACTTAAACCTTATTATAATAAAAACTCATTATTAATAAAAACTTAAGAGATATTCAAAAAGGGGACAGCCTTCTTGAAATAGGATACAACCTTCAACAAAGGGTAATGATCATAACATACAAAGGCCATACCATCCTAGTAGGCCTAAAAGCAGCCATCTTACATTAAACGCGTCACAGCATAAACCATTACAACCCCAAAAATAATGACAATAACTCAAAACCCTAAAAACCAAATGAGCTATACTATAATATATATTAAAACCAATGTTAGAACTAGTAATAAGAAAACATAATTTTCTCTACCGCATTAGCATAAGTCAACACGGATTAACCACTGACAGTTATCAATAACAAGTCCACAAACTTTTAACAAGACACACAACTTAAACACATTGTTAACCCAACACAGGAATGCAAACAGAAAGATTAAAAAATAAAGAAGGAACTCGGCAAATTTAGCTTCGCCTGTTTACCAAAAACATCACCTTTAGCCAACATACATATATTAAAGGCACTGCCTGCCCAGTGACTCCAATTAAACGGCCGCGGTATCCTAACCGTGCAAAGGTAGCATAATAACTTGTCTTTTAAATAAAGACTAGTATGAACGGCAAGACGAAAGCTTAACTGTCTCCTTTATCCAATCAATGAAACTGAACTTCCTGTACAAAAGCAGGAATAAACCAATAAGACGAAAAGACCCTATGGAACTTAAAACACGTAATTACTTTTAACAACCATTAAAATTCTACCCATACTGTTTTTGGTTGGGGCAACCATGGAGAACAAAAATCCTCCAAGACATTAACATTAGTAACACAAAACAAAAGTTCAAAAACTTGACACAAGACCCAAAAATTTTGATCAACGAACCAAGCTACCCTAGGGATAACAGCGCAATCTTCTCCAAGAGTACTTATCGCCAAGAAGGTTTACGACCTCGATGTTGGATCAGGATACCCAGATAATGTAACCGCTATCAAAGGTTTGTTTGTTCAACAATTAAAATCCTACGTGATCTGAGTTCAGACCGGAGAAATCCAGGTCAGTTTCTATCTATTTATTATTCTTTTCAATACGCAAGGACCAAAAGAATAGGACCAATATCCACAGACATGTCCTTAAAAATAATATGAAATTAAACTCAATATATTACATATACCCAACCCTCAAGAAAATAGGGTTAGTTAATGTGGCAGAGCATGGTAAATGCAAAAGACCTAAATCCTTTACAATCAGAGGTTCAAATCCTCTTATTAACTTATGCCAATTATAAATCTACTTAATCCACTAATACTAATTATTCCAGTTCTACTTGCCGTAGCATTCCTAACATTAACAGAACGTAAGATACTAGGATATATACAACTACGAAAAGGCCCTAACATCACTGGCCCCATAGGCCTACTACAACCAATTGCTGACGGCATAAAACTCTTCATTAAAGAACCAATCCGCCCATCAACTTCATCACAAACTTTATTCCTCATTACACCAATCATAGCCCTAATATTATCATTAACATTATGAATACCAATACCAATACCAACACCAATCCTAGATATAAACCTAGGAATCCTATTTATATTAGCTATTTCCAGTTTAACAGTATATTCTATCCTAGGCTCAGGCTGAGCCTCAAACTCAAAATACGCCTTAATCGGTGCACTACGAGCAGTAGCCCAAATAATCTCATATGAAGTAACACTAGGACTAATCATCTTATCAACAATTCTACTATCTGGAACATTCACACTATATAATTTCATATATACACAAGAACTTACCTGACTACTATTACCCACCTGACCAATAACAATAATATGATATATTTCAACATTAGCAGAAACAAACCGAGCACCATTTGACCTAACAGAAGGTGAATCAGAATTAGTATCAGGTTTCAACGTAGAATATGCAGGCGGACCATTTGCACTATTTTTCTTAGCAGAATATTCAAACATCCTAATAATAAATACATTATCCACCATTCTATTTATCGCACCATCCATTAACATTAACCAAGAAATAATAACAATAAACCTGATACTAAAAACTATGTTATTGTCAATATTATTCTTATGAGTACGAGCATCATACCCACGATTCCGATATGACCAACTAATACATCTAATCTGAAAAAACTTCCTACCACTAGTTATAGCAACAACACTAATTTATATTTCCATACCAATTTCATTCGCGGGTATTCCGCCACAAACATAAGATATGTGCCCGAAAAATCAAGGATCACTTTGATAGAGTGAAATATAAGAGCCCGAACCTCTTCATATCTTTAGAAAAATAGGACTTGAACCTACACATATGAGACCAAAACCCACAATGCTACCAACTACACCATCTTCTAGTAAAGTCAGCTAAAAAAGCTCTTAGGCCCATACCCTAAAAATGTAAATTAAAATTTACCTTTACTACAATGACCCCATCCACAACAACAATCATATTATCTTCTATACTAATTGGAACAACATTAACAATAACAAGTTCCCACTGACTACTTACATGAATAGGACTAGAAATCAACACCCTAGCAATCATCCCACTTATAATCAAAAACCACCATCCTCGATCAACAGAAGCCACCACAAAATATTTTCTAACACAAGCAACAGCCTCAACATTAATTTTATTCTCAACAATAACCAACGCTTTAATAACAGGACAATGAGAAATAAAAGAGATAACACCAACAACTTCAAACATACTAACAATTGCCTTATTAATAAAACTAGGAATAGCACCCATACACTTCTGATTACCAGAAGTACTCCAAGGATTAGACTTATTAACAGGACTTATCCTATCAACATGACAAAAAATTGCCCCTATAACAGTTATTTTCTTATTACATAACATATTAAATCCACTATTAATAAGTATACTAAGCATACTATCAATCCTAATAGGAAGTTGAGCAGGATTAAATCAAACACACCTACGAAAAATCATAGCCTATTCATCAATTACCCACCTAGGGTGAATAATAATTATCATCCCATTCTCACCAACCCTAATAATAATAAACTTTACATTATACATTATTATAACATCAACACTATTTTTAACACTAAAACTATTAAATTCAACAAAAATTAAATCCCTAACAACAAAATGAACAAAAATACCAATTCTTGCATCCATAACAACAATTACACTACTATCACTAGGAGGTTTACCACCAACCACAGGATTTATACCAAAATGATTAATCTTACAAGAACTTACAAATCAACATAATTCAATAATAGCCACAATCATCGCCATCTCAGCTCTACTAAGCCTATTCTTCTACCTACGACTATCATACTCCATCATCCTAACTCAATCACCAAACACAACAAACTCAACAACAAATTGACGACTAAAACCAAATCAACTTATTATTCCACTATCTACAATAATTATCTTAACTACTTTTATATTACCATTAACTCCAAACATTATATCACTATAAAGATTTAGGTTAAACAAACCAAAGACCTTCAAAGCCTTAAACAGAAGTAATAAACTCTAATCTTTGCAATAAGACCTGCAGAACCTAATTCAACATCTCCTGAATGCAACCCAGACACTTTAATTTAAGCTAAGACCTTTTAGATCGATGGGCTTCAATCCCACAACCTTTTAGTTAACAGCTAAACACTCTATCCAGCGAGCTCCAATCTACTTATCCCGCCGTATTTAAAAAAAAACGGCGGGATAAGCCACGGCAAACCTAACATCTGCATCTCAGGATTTGCAATCCTATATGAACTTCACTACGGGGCTGGTAAAAAAAGGATTTTAACCTATATAATCGGGACTACACTCCGCCGCTTAACGTTCAGCCATCCTACCAATGACAATTATACGTTGATTCTTTTCAACTAATCATAAAGACATCGGCACCCTTTATTTACTCTTTGGTGCTTGAACTGGAATAATGGGTACTGCTTTAAGCCTTCTGATCCGAGCTGAATTAAGCCAACCAGGTAATTTACTAGGTGATGACCAAATTTATAATGTAGTCGTAACTGCCCATGCCTTCATTATAATTTTTTTTATAGTAATACCAATTATAATTGGAGGGTTTGGTAATTGATTAGTACCATTAATAATAGGAGCCCCAGATATAGCCTTTCCACGAATAAACAACATAAGTTTTTGACTTCTTCCTCCATCACTATTATTATTAATAGCATCATCAAGTGTAGAAGCTGGTGCAGGTACTGGTTGAACAGTATACCCACCACTAGCCAGTAATTTAACCCATGCTGGAGCATCAGTTGATTTAACAATTTTCTCATTACACTTAGCCGGTATTTCATCAATCTTAGGTGCAATCAACTTCATTACAACAATCATTAACATAAAACCCCCAACAATATCTCAATACCAAACCCCCCTATTTATTTGATCTATTTTAGTTACAGCAATCTTATTATTATTATCTCTACCAATTTTAGCCGCTGGTATCACTATATTACTAACTGACCGTAATATCAATACAACTTTTTTCGATCCATCTGGTGGAGGAGATCCAATTCTATACCAACATTTATTCTGATTCTTTGGACACCCAGAAGTGTATATTTTAATCCTTCCTGGATTTGGTATAATCTCACATATCGTCACATATTATTCTGGTAAAAAAGAACCATTTGGCTATATAGGTATAGTTTGAGCAATAATATCAATCGGATTCCTAGGATTTATTGTTTGAGCACACCATATATTTACAGTAGGTATAAATGTAGATACCCGAGCATATTTTACCTCTGCAACAATAATTATTGCTGTCCCAACAGGAGTAAAAGTATTCAGTTGACTAGCAACATTACATGGAGGCTCCATCAAATGAGACGCAGCTATATTATGAGCACTAGGTTTCATTTTTTTATTTACAGTTGGGGGTCTAACTGGAATTGTTCTAGCCAACTCCTCCTTAGACATTGTCCTTCACGACACCTATTATGTAGTCGCCCATTTCCATTATGTTTTATCAATGGGTGCAGTATTTGCAATTATAGCTGGTTTTATCCACTGATTCCCGTTATTTTCAGGATATACCCTACATGAAACATGAACAAAAATCCATTTTGGGGTAATATTTACAGGAGTAAATATAACATTCTTTCCACAACACTTCCTAGGTTTAGCTGGTATACCACGACGATACTCCGATTACCCAGATGCTTATACAATTTGAAATATTATTTCATCAATTGGTTCACTTATTTCATTAATTGCCGTTATTATAATAATGTTTATTATTTGAGAAGCCTTTACAGCCAAACGTGAAATCCAATTAACAGAACTTACTACAACAAATGTTGAATGACTACACGGTTGCCCACCTCCATACCATACATATGACGAACCTACTTTTGTACAAATTAATCAAAAAGGGTAGGAATTGAACCCACATTAATTAGTTTCAAGCTAACCATATACCACTCTATCACCTTTTTAATAAGATGTTAGTAAATACATTACACTGCCTTGTCAAGACAGAATAATAAATTAAACCTTTATACATCTTACAATATGGCCCATCCATCCCAACTAGGATTTCAAGACGCAACATCACCAATCATAGAAGAATTACTACATTTTCATGATCATACCTTAATAGTTGTTTTCCTAATTATTACTTTAGTATTATATATAATCGCAACTATAATATCAACAAAATTAACCAATACAAACTCAATAGACGCCCAAGAAATTGAAATAATTTGAACAATCTTACCAGCTATTATTATAATTGTAATTGCCCTACCATCTCTACGAATTCTATATCTAATAGATGAGGTAAATGACCCACACCTAACAATTAAATCAATTGGCCATCAATGATATTGATCCTACGAGTTTACTGACTACGACAATATTACTTTTGACTCCTATATAATCCCAACACAAAACTTAGAACCAGGACAACTTCGATTACTAGAAGTTGATAACCGAACTGTAATACCATTAGAATCTCCAATCCGCATATTAATTTCATCAGAAGATGTAATTCATTCATGAACAATCCCATCATTAGGCGTAAAAACAGATGCAATCCCTGGACGACTAAACCAAACCACATTTATTGCTACACGACCAGGTATTTACTATGGACAATGCTCAGAAATCTGCGGAGCTAATCATAGCTTCATACCTATTGTTATTGAAATAATTCCTATACAATCCTTCGAAACTTGATCTATTTTAACAGAAACATCACTAAGTAGCTAATAAGGTCACAAGCATTAGCCTTTTAAGCTAAAATAGGTGCCCACCAACCACCCTTAGTAATATGCCACAACTTAACCCATACCCATGATTTATAATTATAATAACATCATGAATTATCATTTTAATTACAATTATAAAAAAAACAACTGTATATCAACAAATAAATACAATTACCCAAAAACACCCATACAAACAATACCCAACCTGAACTTGACCATGATAATAAGCATTTTTGATCAATTTATAAGCCCAACACTTATTGGATTACCACTTGCCATTCCAGCCATACTTATTCCAATTATATTATTCCCGACCCCAACTAAACAATGATTAAACAACCGACTTTATATTCTACAGAACTGATTTTTTATAAACTTTACAAAAACACTATTTATACCTATTAACACCAAAGGACAAAAATGAGCCCTAATTATAACATCATTAATACTATTTTTAATAATAATAAATATATTAGGATTATTACCATATACATTCACTCCAACAACACAATTATCAATAAACATAGCACTAGCAGTACCAATATGATTATCTACTGTACTATTAGGTTTACGAAATCAACCAACTACATCTTTAGGGCACCTATTACCAGAGGGCACACCAACAACTCTAATCCCACCACTTATCATTATTGAAACAATTAGCTTATTTATTCGACCAATAGCACTTGGAGTCCGACTAACTGCAAACCTAACAGCCGGTCATTTATTGATTCAATTAATTGCTACAGCAACTATTACCATAATTTCTATTATACCAACTGTAGCCCTATTAACAACTACCACTTTAATACTTCTAACACTACTTGAAGTAGCCGTTGCTATAATTCAAGCATACGTTTTCATTTTACTACTATCATTATATTTACAAGAAAACATCTAATGACACACCAAGCTCACGCTTATCATATAGTTAATCCAAGTCCATGACCACTAACAGGAGCTGTAGCTGCCCTACTAATAACATCAGGATTAGCCATAATATTTCACTTCGGATCAACAATCCTATTATATATAGGATTTACAATTACACTTTTAACTATAATACAATGATGACGAGACATTGTACGAGAATCCACATTCCAAGGACACCACACTATAACTGTACAAAAAGGTTTACGATATGGAATAATTTTATTTATTACATCAGAAGTATTCTTCTTTATAGGGTTTTTCTGAGCATTTTATCGTGCAAGTTTAGCTCCAACCATTGAATTAGGTGAATATTGACCACCAACAGGTATTATACCACTAGACCCATTTGAAGTCCCACTTTTAAATACAGCAGTACTATTAGCTTCAGGGGTCACCGTCACATGAGCTCACCACAGCATTATATCCAATAAACGAAAAGAAGCTATTAATGCATTAACATTAACAGTCATACTAGGCCTATATTTCACAGCATTACAAGCAACAGAATATTATGAAACCCCATTCACCATCTCAGATGGCATTTATGGCTCAACATTTTTTGTAGCAACTGGATTCCACGGTTTACATGTTATTATTGGATCCACATTCCTAATTATCTGTTTAATACGACAAATCATATATCACTTCACATTAAAACACCACTTCGGATTTGAAGCAGCCGCTTGATATTGACATTTTGTAGATGTTGTCTGATTATTCTTATATGTCTCCATCTACTGATGAGGATCATGTTCTCTTAGTATAATTAATACAAATGATTTCCAATCATTAATTTCAAGTAAACTCTTGAAGAAAACAATGACCATTATAACACTCATTACTGCTATAATAATTACGATAATCCTAGCACTAATTAGCTTTTGATTACCAACAATTATACCAGATACAGAAAAATTATCCCCATATGAATGTGGATTCGACCCATTAGGATCGGCACGATTACCTTTCTCAATAAAATTCTTCATAGTAGCAATTTTATTTTTATTATTCGACCTAGAAATTGCCCTACTACTACCAACCCCATGAGCAAGCCAACTAACACCACCACAAACCTCATTATTTTTAGCTTTCATCATCCTATCACTACTAACCCTAGGCCTTATCTACGAATGATCTCAAGGTGGATTAGAATGAATTGAATAAGAGGTTAGTCTAAACAAGACCATTAATTTCGACTTAATAAATTGCAATAATACCGCAACCTCTTTATGTCATCCATAAATTTTATAATCTGTTCCACCTTTATAATTAGTATAACAGGTTTAGCTATACACCGAGCACATTTATTATCAGCTTTAATTTGTCTTGAAGGTCTTATATTATCATTATTCCTAGGCCTTACCTTATGATCACTACAAATAGAATCGATACTCTTATCCACTGGCCCAATAACCCTACTTACATTATCAGCCTGCGAAGCCAGCACAGGCCTTGCAATTTTAGTTGCTACAACCCGAACCCATGGATCAGACCTAATAAAAAATCTAAATATATTATGCTAAAAATCCTACTTCCAACATTTATACTACTACCACTAACATGATTATCCCCAACAAAATGATTATGAACCTCATCAACAATCCACAGTCTACTAATTTCACTACTAAGCTTAACATGACTTTTCCACCAAACAGTTACACCAGAATTTATTAACAAGTGAATAATAATAGACCAACTATCAACCCCATTAATTCTACTCACCTGCTGACTTACTCCACTTATAATTATTGCCAGCCAAAATCACACAATTAACATGCCATTCAACCGACAACGAATATATATCACAACATTTATTGCCCTACAATTATCACTAATCTTAGCCTTTTCATCAACAGAATTAATCTTATTTTATATTATATTTGAAGCAACTTTAATTCCAACATTAATTATTATCACACGATGAGGTAACCAAATAGAACGATTAAACGCTGGCACATACTTCTTATTTTATACGCTAATAGGATCAATACCCCTACTTATTGCTTTATTATATACACACCATTCCTTAGGTTCACTATCAATAATAAATCTACAATTTCCTAAACAAATATGAAATATAAATCCATTCTGATGAACCGCTTGCCTGACAGCATTCATAGTAAAAATACCACTATATGGTCTACACTTATGACTACCAAAAGCCCACGTAGAAGCACCAATTGCTGGCTCAATAATCCTTGCCGCAGTATTACTTAAATTAGGTGGTTATGGAATCATACGAATTTCTATTATATTAACTCCATTCACCAAAGAATATGTTTACCCATTCTTAATTTTAAGCTTATGAGGCATCGTAATAACAAGCTCCATGTGCTTACGCCAAGCAGACCTAAAATCTCTTATTGCCTACTCATCTGTTAGCCATATAGCCCTAGTAATTTCAGCTACACTTATTCAAACCCCATGAGGATTCACAGGTGCTATCACCATTATAATAGCCCATGGTTTAACATCATCAATATTATTCTGCCTAGCTAATACAAATTATGAACGAACACATAACCGAACAATATTATTGACCCGAGGATGCCAAACCATCATACCAATCATATCCATATGATGACTAATAGCTAATCTTATAAATATAGCCTTACCACCCTCTCCAAACCTAATAGGAGAAATTACAATTATTTCCGCCACATTCAATTGATCCAATACAACCATCATCTTCACTGGTTTAGGAGTAATTATTACCGCCCTATACTCATTAAACATATTCTTAACAACACAACGAAACCAAACACCAAAACATATTTATTCACTATCACCAACCTATACACGAGAACATTTACTTATATCCCTACATTTAATTCCAATAATACTACTAATCCTTAACCCATCAGTAATCTGAGGAACCTGCTCCTGTAAGCGTAGTTTAACTTAAAACATTAGATTGTGATTCTAAAAAAAAAGACTACAAACCTTTCACTTACATAAGAGATAATGAATTTATAAAAACTGCTACTTAATTATAATTGAGGTTAAACTCCGCAAATCTCTTAAACTTTTAAAGGATAACTAAGCAATCCATTGGCCTTAGACGTCATACATCTTGGTGCAACTCCATGTAAAAGTTATGAACTTAATATTCACCTCAACAATATTAACCACCCTACTATTTCTATCCACACCACTACTACAAAGCACATACAAAAAAATTAACCCATACATTATAATAACAACAGTTAAACTAGCCTTCATAACAAGTACAATACCACTAACAATTTTCATTTATCAAGGATTAGAAACAATTATAATCAACTGACATTGAATAATTACTAACACATTCAACATCAACATCAGCTTCAAATTCGACTGCTATACAACAATTTTTATCCCAGTAGCACTACTTGTAACCTGATCTATCATAGAATTCTCCATATGATATATAGAAAAAGATCCACACGTACTAAAATTCTTCAAATATCTACTAATATTCCTCATCACCATAATAATTTTAGTATCAGCAAACAACATATTCCAACTCTTCATCGGATGAGAAGGAGTAGGTATTATATCTTTTATACTAATTGGATGATGATACTCCCGTACTGATGCAACCTCCTCAGCATTACAAGCCGTACTATATAACCGCATTGGAGACATCGGATTTATTCTATCAATAACCTGATTTGCAACCAAACTAAACTCATGAGAACTACAACAAATATTTTCAATCAACACCGACTTTACATTACCTTTATTAGGACTAATCATTGCAGCCACAGGGAAATCAGCACAATTTGGACTTCACCCATGATTACCAGCAGCAATAGAAGGACCAACACCAGTTTCAGCCCTTCTACACTCAAGTACAATAGTTGTAGCTGGCATTTTCCTATTAATTCGATTCTCCCCAATTATTGAACAAAACAAAACCGCAACTACACTATGTCTCTGTTTAGGAGCAATCACAACCATCTTTACTGCAGCATGTGCCATCACACAAAATGACATCAAAAAAATCGTAGCATTTTCAACATCAAGCCAACTAGGCCTAATAATAGTTACTATCGGCCTAAACCAACCACAACTAGCCTTCCTTCACATCTGCACACACGCTTTCTTCAAAGCGATACTATTCTTAACCTCTGGCTCAATAATCCATAACTTAAACAATGAACAAGATATTCGAAAAATAGGTGGACTTCACCAATCACTACCAATCACTTCAACCTGTACTACAATTGGAAGTTTAGCCTTAACAGGCACACCATTTTTAACAGGATTCTTCTCAAAAGATATCATCATTGAAACCATAAACACATCTAACACAAACACATGAGCCCTATCTATAACCATAATTGCAACAATATTCACCTCCATTTACAGTCTACGAATCATCAATTTCACTTTAATAAACCAGCCTCGATCAAATCCAATACAAACAACCAACGAAAATAATAACACATTACTAAATCCAATTAAACGATTAGCCTGAGGTAGTATTATAGCAGGATTTTTAATCACTATGACCATACCACCACTAAAAACACAAACAATAACAATACCAACAATCATAAAACTAAGTGCTATACTAGTTACCATCATAGGCCTAATATTATCAATTGACTTAATAAAAACTCAAGAAAAACAAACAAACATATTATTCCAATTCTCAAACCTATTAGGATATTACCCAACCCTAACTCACCGTCTTATACCAAAACTCCACTTAAACTTCGGACAAAAAATAGCAACAAACATAATTGACTTATCTTGATTAGAAACCTCAGGACCCAAAGGATTATCAAACCAACAATTGCCAGCCATAAAAACCATTACAAATATACAACAAGGCATAATAAAAATCTACTTAACTATTTTCTTCTGTACATTAATTATTGCAATTCTAATTTAATATCGCCACAAAACTTACAACACGAGTAATCTCCAAAACAACAAACAATGTAACCAACAATACTCAACCTAAAACCAACAAAATTCAACCACCAAAAGAATATAAATTAGCAACACCACCCCAATCACAACGGACTATTGAAAAATTATCAACCAACGACAATACATTCTCAAAATCAACAAAATTTAATATAACCAATAAAACAATACTATAAATTAACACATAATAAACAACATACAAATTACCCCAAGCCACAGGAAAAGGTTCAGCAGATATAGCTGCTGAATATGCAAAAACAACCAACATACCACCTAAATAAACTAGAAACAACACCAAAGACAAAAACGTCATACCAAAACCAACAATTACCAAACAACCAGAAATAGCAGTAACCACTAAACCAAAAGCAGCAAAATACGGAGACGGATTTGATGCAACACCAACCATACCTAACAATACACCTAAAACCCCAACAAAAATAACATAAGACATATACTCCAACCAGGATTTCCACCTAGACTTATGACTTGAAAAATCACCGTTGTAATTCAACTACAGAAATTTTAATGCTAAACACCCGTAAATCTCACCCCATTATTAAAATTATTAATAATTCATTCATTGACCTACCATCCCCAACAAACCTATCAACACTATGAAACTTTGGCTCACTACTAGGAATATGCTTAATTATACAAACCCTAACCGGTTTATTTCTAGCAATACACTATACAGCAGATACAACCATAGCATTCTCATCAGTAATCCATATTTGCCGAGATGTAAACTATGGCTGATTAATACGGAATCTACATGCTAACAGCGCATCATTTTTCTTTATTTACATATACCTACACATCGGCCGTGGTATATACCACGGCTCATATTTATACAAAGAAACCTGAAACATTGGAGTTATACTACTACTACTAACCATAGCCACTGCTTTCGTAGGTTATGTATTACCATGAGGACAAATATCATTCTGAGGAGCAACAGTAATCACCAACTTGCTATCTGCAACACCATATATTGGAAATACACTCGTACAATGAATTTGAGGTGGATTCTCCATTGACAATGCCACATTAACCCGATTTTTCACTTTTCATTTCCTACTCCCATTTATCATCATCGGAGCAAGCATTTTACATTTATTATTCCTTCACGAAACAGGATCCAACAACCCAATCGGAATTAACTCCAACTTCGACAAAGTAACATTCCACCCATACTTTTCATATAAAGATACCTTAGGTTTCACAATAGCCATCATCACACTAACAATAATAGCTTTATTTTCCCCAAATCTCCTAGGAGACCCAGAAAACTTTTCGCCAGCCAACCCACTAGTAACACCTACACACATTAAACCAGAATGATACTTCCTATTCGCCTACGCAATCCTACGATCAATCCCAAACAAACTAGGAGGAGTATTAGCCCTACTATTCTCAATTTTAATCCTAATACTGATTCCACTACTACATACAGCAAAACAACGCAGCATAACATTTCGGCCAGTCACCCAAACAATATTCTGGTTAATCGTAATAAATACTGTAATCCTAACATGAATTGGAGGCCAACCCGTAGAAAACCCATTCATCATGATTGGACAACTTTCATCAACACTATATTTTGCACTAATTATACTACTTCCACTATTAAACAAATTTGATAACAAAATACTAAATTTATGCTTACGTAGTTTATATTAAAACATCAGTCTTGTAAACTGAAAATAAAGGCTAACCCCTTTCCTAACCAAAACAATAAAAAAAATTCAGAAAAAGAAATTTTCATCTCTATCTTTGACACCCAAAGCCAATATTATATTTTTAACTATGTCCTGTAAAGACCATATATTTACTTTTACATGTATATAAATACATTAAACGTTTTTCCACACGCCTAATATTTAATAAATTTTTAATTAATGATTTTACACTCATGTGAGAAACCATCAATAATTTTATGTAAGATTGTAATTGCAAAATTTAGACACATAAAATTAAGTTATTTCATTTTTTTAAATATCAACAGCTGATAAATGCTTGAATTACTCTCGTGCCCATGGCATGGACATAACTGTACTCAAGCACCTATAGTATTTTTTTTATTTTTACCTTTCACCCGACATTTCAGAGTGCTTGAACGCGTACGTTCTAAACCTGAACATATTAATTCAACAATCGTATTCCGTAAAGAATTGTTAGGGTTGAATATTTATGAATGTTTATAAGACATAGGATTATTAATAACCTGTTAAATCAGCAGATATTGTATATTGTTTCCCCCCCCTTTCACAATAAATTTTTTTGGCGCTCTTAAACCCCCCCTACCCCCCCATTCCCCAACATTGTACAACTTTAATTGTAAAACCCCAAAATACAAGTTAAACTGCACAATATTTTACAACGGGAAACAGATTTTTATATATATTAACCATATTAT